ATCCAAAAATTTGAAAAATTGGATTTATGTCCAACGGATCACACCAACCAAGAAAAAGTTTTTTGTTTTGGTGCGGCCCGTAGCCACCTATGAGATAGCGGACAGTATAAATTTAGCAACACTCTTCCCGAAAGATCTCTTTCGGGAAAAGGATAATATTCAACTTCGAGTTTTCAACTATATCCTTTATGGAAATGGTAAACCAACTCGAGGAATCTCTGACACAAGTATTCAATTGGTTCGAACTTGTTTAGTCTTGAATTGGGACCAAGACAACAAAAATTCTTCCCTCGAGGAGGTCCGCGCTTTCTTTGTTGAAGTAAATACAAAGGGTTTGATTCGAGATTTCATAAGAATTGGCTTAGTGAAATCCCATATTTCGTATATAAGAAAAAGGAATAATCCGCCGGATTCGGGATTGATCTCTGCAGATTCCATGAATCCGTTTTATTCGATTTCTCCCAAGGCTGGCATTCTTCACCAATCGCTTAGACAAAATCACGGAACTATTCGTATGTTCTTAAATAGAAATAAGGAATCCCAATCTTTGTTAATTTTATCATCCTCTAATTGTTTTAGAATCGGTCCATTTAATCATGTAAAATATCACAATGTTATAAACCAATCAATAAAAAAAAAACCTCTAATTACAATTAAAAACTCGTCGGGCCCCTTAGGAACAGCCATTCAAATTTCGAATTTTTATTCATTTTTGCCTTTACTAACTTATAATCAGATCTCTGTAATTAAATATTTGCAACTTAATAACTTCAAATCTATTTTTCAAGTAATTCACTCTTATTTAATAGATGAAAACGGAAGAATTTTTAATCTAGATCCATACAGTAACCTTGTTTTGAATCCATTCAAATTGAATTGGTATTTTCTTCATCAAAATTATAATAATAATTATTGTGAGGAAACGTCCACAATAATTAGTCTTGGACAATTTTTTTGTGAAAATGTATGTATAGCCAAAAAAGAACCATACCTAAAATCGGGTCAAGTTTTAATTGTTCAAAGGGATTCTGTAGTAATAAGATCGGCTAAGCCCTATTTGGCTACTCCGGGAGCAAAAGTTCATGGGCATTATAGAGAAATTCTTTACGAAGGGGATACATTAGTTACATTTATATATGAAAAATCGAGATCCGGTGATATAACACAAGGTCTTCCAAAAGTCGAACAGGTGTTAGAAGTGCGCTCGATTGATTCAATATCGCTGAACTTAGAAAAGCGGATTAAGGGTTGGAACAGGTGTATAACAAGAATTCTTGGAATTCCTTGGGGATTCTTGATTGGTGCTGAGCTAACTATAGTGCAAAGTCGTATTTCTTTGGTTAATAAGATTCAAAAGGTTTATAGATCCCAGGGGGTGCAGATTCATAATAGACATATCGAAATTATTGTACGTCAAATAACATCAAAAGTTTTGGTTTCAGAAGAGGGAATGTCTAATGTTTTTTTACCTGGAGAATTGATTGGATTGTTACGAGCAGAACGCACGGGGCGTGCTTTAGAAGAAGCAATCTGTTATCGAGCCGTTTTATTAGGAATAACTCGAGCATCTTTGAATACTCAAAGTTTTATATCCGAAGCAAGTTTTCAAGAAACTGCTCGAGTTTTAGCAAAAGCTGCTCTTCGGGGTCGTATCGATTGGTTGAAAGGCCTGAAAGAAAATGTTGTTCTAGGGGGGGTGATCCCCGCCGGGACCGGGTTCAACAAAGGATTGGTGCAGTGTTCACGGCAACATACCAACATTCTTTTGGAAAAAAAAACAAAGAATTTATCTTTATTAGAGGGAGATATGAGAGATATTTTATTTTCCCACAGGGAATTTTGTGACTCTTCTATTTAAAATTCAAAATCTGCCTTTTCTAGAATTGCATAATTCCTAATAGCAGATTCCTATTTTGAATTTCATTTTTTATTGTTTGCTGTAGTCATTTGCTTTGGTAATTTGTTAACACTAATAAAGATAATAATGAATACAAAACAATGGCTCGGCTCGTGCATAAATGGCAATCCCAGGTACAAGAGAAGGTTCCATTGGAACAACTTTTTATTTTAGTTTGGGGTACCCCCCTTTTAAGTGTGAAAAGAAATGACAAAAAGATATTGGAACATCGATTTGGAAGAGATGATGAGAGCAGGAGTTCATTTTGGACATGGTACTAGGAAATGGAATCCTAGAATGGCACCTTATATTTCTGCAAAGCGTAAAGGTATTCATATTATAAATCTGACTAGAACTGCTCGTTTTTTATCAGAAGCTTGTGATTTAGTTTTTGATGCAGCAAGTAGGGGAAAACAATTCTTAATTGTTGGGACAAAAAATAAAGCAGCTGATTTAGTGTCGCGGGCTGCAATAAGGGCTCGGTGTCATTATGTTAATAAAAAGTGGCTCGGCGGCATGTTAACAAATTGGTCCACTACAGAAAAAAGACTTCATAAGTTTAGGGACTTGAGAACTGAACAAAAGACAGAGGGATTCAACCGTCTTCCGAAAAGGGATGCAGCTGTATTGAAGAGACAATTATCTCGCTTGGAAACATATCTAGGCGGGATTAAATATATGACGGGATTGCCTGATATTGTAATCATCATCGATCAGCAAGAAGAATATACGGCTCTTCGAGAATGTATAACTTTGGGAATTCCAACCATTTCTTTAATCGATACAAATTGTAATCCCGATCTCGCGGATATTTCTATTCCAGCAAATGATGACGCTATAGCTTCAATTCGATTCATTCTTAACAAATTAGTATTCGCAATTTGTGAGGGTCGTTCTAGCTATATACAAAATTCTTGATTAATAATAAGATAAATAAATCAATTTTTTTTGAGGGAGGGGCTCCCTGTATTTCGATTTATAAAATCGGTTACTATTCCTGAATCATACAAAAGAAAAAGAGAAAAAAACTGGGGATATTGTGTGATTAGTTTAGTTGGTATCCAAAAAAAAAATAGAAAATTCAAGTAAATAAGTCAAAAAAAGGGGGGGTCTTGAATCAAAATAATTTAAAGTTCGTATTTCTGTCAGAGGGCAATATGAATATTTTATCATGTTCCATCAATACACTAATAAAAGAAGGGTTATATGAGATATCTGGTGTAGAAGTAGGCCAACATTTCTATTGGCAAATAGGGGGGTTCCAAGTCCATGCGCAAGTCCTTATTACTTCGTGGGTTGTAATTGCTATCTTATTAGGTTCTGCAGCTCTATCGGTTCGCAATCCACAAACCATTCCAACTGGCGGCCAAAATTTCTTTGAATTTGTCCTTGAATTCATTCGAGACGTGAGTCAAACCCAGATTGGAGAAGAATACGGTCCATGGGTTCCCTTTATTGGAACCCTGTTTTTATTTATTTTTGTTTCTAACTGGTCAGGAGCCCTTTTACCGTGGAAAATTATCCAGTTACCTCAAGGGGAGTTAGCAGCACCAACGAATGATATAAATACGACAGTTGCTTTAGCTTTACTCACATCAGTAGCATATTTTTATGCGGGTCTTAGCAAAAAAGGATTAGGGTATTTCAGTAAATACATTCAACCAACTCCAATTCTTTTACCCATTAACATCTTAGAAGATTTTACAAAACCCCTATCACTTAGTTTTCGACTTTTCGGAAATATATTAGCCGATGAATTAGTAGTTGTTGTTCTTGTTTCTTTAGTACCTTTAGTGGTTCCTATACCTGTCATGTTCCTTGGATTATTTACAAGCGGGATTCAAGCTCTCATTTTTGCCACTTTAGCTGCGGCTTATATAGGTGAATCTATGGAGGGTCATCATTAACTATTTTTTTTTCAAATATTCGTTTTTAGGTTAGCCCAATTATAGAATAGTTGGTTTACGTTATGTAAGAAACACTTGTATATGTGATATTTGATATTGACTAGGTATATATGAGTTAAAGATCTATATAATCTGCCCCACTACTTTTGTGAATTTCTATTTCGATAACGATTCGATTAGAAGTTCTTCCTTTTTATCTGTGAATTGGCTGAAAAAAATGATCAAAAAAAGAACGAAGAATTAAAAGAAAAGAACGGTTCACAAAAAAGAAACGGCATAAAAAAGTCGTATATATTATATTATGCATTTTTCAAAATCCCGCGGATAGGAACTAATATCAAAGTAATTCTTATGATTCAATAATAGAATTATATTATTTCAAAATAGAATGATATTATTTCAATTCAAGTTTTTGGTTATTTTGGCTGGATGAATCTTAGCGATGACTTAATTATAATTAAGTCCTAAGTCATTGGATGATTGTATCATTAACTATTTCTTTATTTTGGTGTGAGGAACTTATCATGAATCCACTGGTTTCTGCTGCTTCGGTTATTGCTGCTGGGTTGGCTGTTGGGCTTGCTTCTATTGGACCTGGGGTTGGTCAAGGTACAGCTGCGGGTCAAGCTGTCGAAGGTATCGCTAGACAACCTGAGGCAGAAGGAAAAATACGAGGTACTTTATTGCTTAGTTTGGCTTTTATGGAAGCTTTAACAATTTATGGCCTGGTTGTAGCATTAGCGCTTTTATTTGCGAATCCTTTTGTTTAATCCTAGAAATAAGAAAATTATGAATTTTTTTTCGTAGTTTTTTTTTTATTCTATCAATATTTCACTCCTACAATTATTCATTGAGACAACAACCCTTGGGAAGGACTAATTTGAGGATGGGGAATTAACACATCGATTCGCTTTCTTCCTTCCCCTTATTCTTTTTAGTTTAATGGAAACTTTTTTTAAGGAGTGTTGCGCAAAAAGGAAGTTTAGGTTTTTTAAAATTGACATAAAACTTGGTCTCAAATTCTAGCTTAATTCTAATTAAGTCTCATTATTATTATTGAAAATTCAAAATTTTGGAAAATAAATTTGTAAATAGAATAGGTTTTTGATTCTGTTTATAAATATCCAAATAGGTAAATTAAAGTATAAATTATTAAACGAAATTTTCTTTTTATTGAAAAAAAAAAAAAGAATAAA